TACGTACCACTAAAGGATTTAATCGCAAACTTGACAGATAACCCAGAAATTCTAAATTATCTTTCGATAATTGATTTATATTGACCTTTTGCGATTGAAACCATACGGAAAAATAACATTGCCATAAATTAACAAAATAATATTTCCATTTATTCATCAGAAGCGGCGTATCCTTTGTTGCCAGAATGCATTTTCCGTGATATCTAACATAATGTATGAAAGGATCCTTGAGCAACCCTAGGATCGCCGGAAAATTTTTAACAAAGACTTTTAAAAAATGTTGTATTTTTCCATAGAATAAAATTCGCTCACAAAGGACTTCATAAGATGTCGATCGTAAATGAGAAGACCGCTTGCGTAGAAAAAAAAAGATGGATTCGTATTCACATACATGAGAATTATATAAGAACAAGAAAAATCTTGGATTCAAAATTGATTTTTTTTTAATATCCAAATTCTTCCAATTGCAATACTCGTATAGACAGAACCGAAAAAAATGCAAAGAAGAGGCATCTTTTACCCGGTAACGTAGGGTTTGAACCAAGATTTCTAGATGGATGGGGTAAGGTATTAGTACATCTAACACATAATTAAAATGTGATAATTTGTCTTCTAAAAAGGGAAATATTGAATGAATTGATTGTAAATTATAAGATTTTGTTAATTGTTTTCTTTCGAAAGAGGATCCTAATCTTAGGGAAAATGGAATTTCTACAATCACTGCAAATAAAACCGATATCATTTGATAATAGAAAAGATTGGTATGCCCCAAAAAGGGGTTTTGGTTCAACTCTTTAGTGGGAATAATCAAACGATTCTGTTCATACATTCGCAAAATTAAGCGTTTCACAATTAGTGAACTATATTTTTTGTCATAATCCACATTTTCCAATAAAATAGAACGATTTCGATTTAATCTATTTAAACCGTGATCATAAGCAAGTACATAAATATACTCCCGAAAAAAAAGTGGATATAGAAAACTCGGTTGCCGAGCCCCATCGAACTCTAAATATCCTTTAAATTTCTCCATTTGGATTGAAATTCGATTTGAACTGAAAGTAAAGTCTTTATTTTCTTGAGTTCTGAAATGACACATAGTGCGATACAGTCAAAATAAGGTATTAGATTACGAAAGCAATAGATACCTCATAAACAGGTAGACTGCTAACCGGATTCTCTATCTTTAATAGGTTTCTGTTCGTTATATTATAGAATAACAAAACAAGATGATTAGAAATCTTTTATTTTTTGAACCTAATCGCTCTTTTGATTTTGGAAATATATATCTAATATATATATATATTTTTATCAATATACTGCTTCTTTTACACATTCATCTCCAACCTAACCCAAACGGACTAGGGAAAAAATAATTAGGACTCATGAAAAAATTGATAATAACACGCAAGAAAAAAATTCCTTCCCATACCCGTATTAGGCACTAATCTATTTTTAACATTTAATTAGATCGGGTAATTTTTCAAATTATGAATGGAAGCTCGTTTCTTTTTTTTTTCTAGAATAAGGAAAACTGGTTTTTTTATCCATCCATTTATATTTATTCACTCGACCCAAATTGAAATTCCCCTTTTTTTTGTCGGCACCGAAAACAAGGTTGTACCGATCAGGCAAGCAAAAAAATGTTATTTGAATTCTCCCTTGATACGACATGCTATTTTTTCCATTCATTCCTTTCAGGATCAGTCGTGGTCTTACAAACTCTACCGCAGATCTGGACGAATCCTTTTCTTCATACAAATGTGTAAAAGATGCTAGTCGCACTTAAAAGCCGAGTACTCTACCGTTGAGTTAGCAACCCTAAAAAACAAAAAAAGAAAGTACTGCAAATATGTAGATACAACCAGAAGAATAAAAAAAAAAAAAGACAAATCCAGTCATGTGTGCGTCAGGGATAAATAGATCTATTTCTATATCAGAGAATTATATTTGGTCGATACACTGTTGTCAATATGATTGCGAATTTTTAATATAGCGAAAAAAAATAGAAAAAATAAATAAAAAAGCTTAACCCCTTGGTTTGTTAGTTCATACAATGAATGAAAACTAAGCCAGGTAGGGTAATCTCAAATCTTTTTATACTTTTTTAGACCCATTTTTTATGGCCTTTAATTTTTTATGAATAATGAATAAATTATTCATATAATAATTGATATATATTTAGAAAATCATATATTAATATATATATGAATTTTCTTTCAGAATTAATAATTAATATATTATTTTAGATTTATATACAGTATTATTTTGTATTTCTATAAAGTAAAATTTTGTATTTATACAAAAATGAGAATTTCGATAGATCCAAAATTATTTTCATAAATTTGTTTATAATTATAAAACATAGTAGTTGTTAGCAAGGTCTTTTTTAGTATTCGTACCTTAGGAAGAATACTAATAATAAATCGAAATTCTAATACATCAAAATAAATATGATGGAAGCGAAAGAGGAGGAAAGAAAAGAGTAGATAAAATTTGATACCAAGCTATATACGAGTCTTTCACATCCTCTTTTTTATATTTCATTAATTCAATTTCGTTTTATTAAGACTTAAATTCCGTAAAAATCCCTGCCTTCTTTGAAATATCATGAACTGTTCTTGTTGGTTGAGCGCCTTTTTTAAGGAAATCGAGAATAGCAGGAAGATTTAAATAAGTTTGATTCGTTATCGGATCATAAAAACCCACTTTCCGAAGATCTCTTCCTTCTCTTCGGGATCGAACATCAATTGCAACGATTCGATAAACGGCTCATTGGGATAGATGTATATGAATAATACCCCCCCCTAGAAACGTATAAGAGGCTTTGGCCTCGTACGGCTCGAGAAAAAAATTCAATGAGTAGAAGTTCACTTTCTGTATAAAAGTCAAATATTCAAATATATTAATAAAAAAATTAAATAAATTAGCCAGTATTGAAACCCTAAATATTTTTTTCCATAAAAAGCATTCGTAACATTCGTACTCTCGTAACTCAAGTTAAATAACTCTCAAATATCTCAACAGAGAATCCTTAAGTACTCTTTTTATTGAGTAGTCTCTAACCCTTTTTTTGTTTGTCTCATTTTTTAGAATCAATTTTGATTCTTCATTCTGATCTAGTTGTTCAAACAATTGAAAACTGGATTTCCTTGTTTCAGGATTCTTTATCCTTACTTTGAATCTTTGGGTTTAGACATGACTTCGGTGATCTTGAATCGTTTTATTAAAAAAGGGCAGCAACAAGCCCCTTATTTTGTTTATGATTTCTTTCTATCAAAGAATCATACAAACGCTTGATTCACGCATGATAGACTTTTGATTCAAAGAATTTGACAATTTGAAGAAAATTTCCTTTTCCATTGGAAAATTGCTTGAAAGGGCTCTTTTTTTTTTCAATATAAAAAATAAAAATAAAAAGACTTACGAAGTTGTTCCAACTTATTGATTCGCACTAACCCTAGATCCTTACTCCTGCGAAAGGAATAAAAACTTTCTATTCTCCTCGAGCTCCATCCTGTACTCTTTTTTATATTCAAAAAAAGTGTAGGACTCTAGTAAAATAGAACACACAATGTCGAGCCAAGAGCACCTATATTCCTATATAAAAAGTGGCGGATCAAAAAATCCACAGCAGATCATGTCCTTCACTTCAAGTCGCACGTTGCTTTCTACCACATCGTTTTAAACGAAGTTTTACCATAACAGTCCTCTAGTTTGTGTAATTGATTTAATTTTGGAATCATGAATAGTCATAGTTCAATCAGTATATCGTAATCTATACTTTTTCTTTCTCTATGAATGGAATAGTGAATTTACGCGTAAAAGGTTCAGTCAGAATTCAAATGAATCCCATATTAGATTGTATATATGTAAAATATAAATTTGAATAGAAATCTATATTTATATATATAAATATAGATATTTTTTTATTAAAACTCTTAGAATCTACGGTTCTACCTTACTTACCCGCATCACACACAAATAAAAAAAAGCAAATAATTTTTTTTTGAATTCGGTTGAAATGATGAAAAAAAGTTGATTCTTCTTTTCAATATTTTATTCTTAAAAAATATTGGATTTTAAAATAGAAAGAGAACGATGGTGTACAAAGGCAATAGAAGATTGATTCCGTAATGACTGTACTCTGGGACGGAAGGATTCGAACCTCCGAATAGCGGGACCAAAACCCGTTGCCTTACCGCTTGGCTACGCCCCATTTCGATTTTTATTCAAGACTACTAAAAGAGTAATATTGCTTTTGGTTGTTCGTCAATTCAATTTAAGCCCAAATTAAATATAGATTACATTGGTGCTAGAGTTTTGACACGTGTAGATAGCAAATCAAACTGACTTTATTGATCATTACATAGAATTCAATTAAGATATTGTATGAAAATATTATTTCTTTAATTCTCATAAGAGAATGAAAGGGTTTTTGATTGAGTAAGTTCAACAAAGTCTTTTTAGACTATCTTTCTTTATTTTTTTCCTTATAGAAAAAATATATTAATAACTCAATCAAAATTAAATTATCCACAAGAACACCAATTTTTGTTATGCTTAATATATTTAATTTGATCTGTATTTGTTTTAATTCTGCCCTTTTTTCAAGCACTTTTTTAGTCGCCAAATTGCCGGAGGCCTACGCCTTTTTGAATCCAATCGTAGATGTTATGCCCGTAATACCTCTTTTCTTTCTTCTTTTAGCCTTTGTTTGGCAAGCAGCTGTAAGTTTTCGATGAAATTCTTAATACTGTCTTAGAAAAATTCACGATTTTTATTCTTACAACAATTCAAAAGATCAAAAAATTTTTGACGTATGAACGAACTATCAATTCAAACATTGAATTTTTTTGGTAGCCATACTAAATCTGGATCATTCTATTTCCTCCTGAAACTTTTTTTTTTATTTTTTTCTAGAAAAAAAATAAATCACTTGGTTTTTGGTATCAAAATTAGATATTTGGTATAAAAATAGAGAATCTATTCTCTTTTTTTTTTTGAAAAAAAAAGTTAAGATCTTGGAGATTGTGTAATGCTTACTCTCAAACTTTTTGTATACACTGTAGTTATATTCTTTGTTTCTCTCTTCATATTTGGATTCCTATCTAATGATCCAGGACGTAATCCGGGACGTGAAGAATAAAAAAGAAAAGTTTTTTTATTGCTTTATTTAATTAGTTAGTGGAAATGTTCGAATTTTATTAGGATTTTATCTATTACACATTCTCAAAAGGAGAAAGGGAAAGAGAGGGATTCGAACCCTCGGTACGATTAACTCGTACAATGGATTAGCAATCCAACGCTTTAGTCCACTCAGCCATCTCTCCTAATCGAAAAGGGATACTTATTAGGTTCCATTAGAAAAAAAAAGGCGTGGAAAAAACTTTCTCCACTTTATTCTTTAAAAACTTTGTTTTTGTATAGATTATTCTTTATATTATATATATTTTTGCATTTTCTATATTTTATCATCCATTTATATAATTAATATATTAAAATATATATATTACTATACTATTATATAACTTTTTTTATAGAACTTTCTCAGTAATTCTATTTACATAAAAAATGTAGATAAAGATTAGATAAAGAAAAGGCTCGAACTCGAAAGAGAAATAAATAAAACCACAATAATAGAAATAGAGAATCCTTTTTTTATTTTGTCTCGTCCAAACACAAGTAAAAGATCTTTTTTATTTAATAGCCTGGCCTGGTCAGTCCCCAGCCGGGCCTTTTTTTGTTAAAGTTAAAAAGACTTATACGATGGATTTTTAGACAAAAAAGATACGAAATTGAAAAAAAAAAAATGGAATCCGCTTTTACTAATTTTATTAAGTCTACGCTAGAATTTTCTAATTTTTTTTTCAAATTTTTTTATTACACTCCCGATTACTTTGTTCGACAAAAGGTCAATTTATATGCAATAATTGCATTGTAGCGGGTATAGTTTAGTGGTAAAAGTGTGATTCGTTCTTTTAACCCCTTTAATAGTTAAAGGGTCTCTCGGTTTGATTAATCTTCCGATCAAAAACTTTTTTTCTTAAAAGGATTTAGTCCTTTACCTTTCAATGCAAGATTCAAGGAAGATTATAGATTCTCGTAATTTGTATCCAAAGACTCTAATCAATTGTAAATTTGGATTATGAAATTCCGAAACATAATTTTTGAATTGGATGACTATTTACAATTCAATAAGTATAACAAGAGGATCCATGGATAAAGCTCGAAAAGTTTCTTTCTAATCGTAACTAAATCTTCAGTTCTATTCATTATTTGGTTTTGGTATAGAAAAAATTGAAGCAAAATAGCTATTAAACGAGAATTTTAGTTTACTAAAGACATCGACATATTATATTGTTTTAGCTCGGTGGAAACAAAATACTTTTCCTAAGGATTCTATTAAATAGAAATAAAGAACGAAGTAACTAGAAAGATTGTTCGAGTTCTCCTTTTCTATCTTCTAGAAGGATCATCTAGAAAGCAAAATTTTCTGTGAAAGTACCAAGACGGAAAAAAAAAGCTAACATAGATGTTATGGGTCGAATTTTTATTTCGTTCCCCTCTTATTTTATTTGGGAATTTCTCCATCCATCATAAAGGAGCCGAATGAAACCAAAGTTTCATGTTCGGTTTTGAATTAGAGACGTTAAAAATATAAAAATGATCAATCGACGTCGACTAAAACCCTTAGCCTTCCAAGCTAACGATGCGGGTTCGATTCCCGCTACCCGCTCTAAATTCTAAATTGCCCCTTGTTTTTATTAGAGACAATTTTATCTATTAGAATTGTCTAATAGCAATTGTGTATTGAAGTGAATTCAATACACAATTGCTAAAAAGATTTTGCACATTCTTTTTTTTTTTTAACAATTGGAAAGTCAAAAGAAGCGAAAAGCGTCCATTGTCTAATGGATAGGACATAGGTCTTCTAAACCTTTGGTATAGGTTCAAATCCTATTGGACGCAATATCAATATAGATATAAATATATTGATATTTATCTATTATTTCCATTTCTCTATATTATATAGAATATATTTTTTTCTATTTAGAAAAAAGATAAGAAAGAAATAGAATTAAGAAAGAAATTCTAAATGCTTTACGATTTAATATTAAACAGATATTAGTTATATACTTCTTTCTATATATATATATACTTAACTTCATATACTTCTATTTATAGTTATAGAATTTTTTAAAAATTCAATTTAAAGAATAAAATTGACTAAAGAATCAAAAATACGAATGATCCGTTTCTTTTCTTTTTTTATAATTTCTCCTGAAGTAGAAAACGTTCCAGTTGCTCTTGAATACCTTCTTTCAAAAAGCTTTCTGCTTCAGCAGTTAATGTCTTGGTAGAGGATATTATTTCTTGGAACTGAGGTTTATTCGTTTTTAAATAAGTGCGTAACTGAACAAGAAATTTTCTTACTTGTCCAATTTCTAATCCATCCAGATAACCATTTGTTCCGGTATAAATGGTCATTATCTGTTC